CAACCCTGCGACATAGAAGGAATAGGAAAGGGACATATAGAAACATTTTAAAGCGTATCAGCCGACCCGGTTTACGAATCTATTCCAACTATCAACGAATTCCTAGGGTTTTAGGCGGAATGGGGATTGTCATTCTTTCTACCTCTCGAGGAATAATGACAGATCGTGAGGCTCGACTCCAAGGGATTGGAGGAGAAATTTTGTGTTATATATGGTAACCCTTCTAGTATCCGAATTTGATCCGTAACTTCCTATTTGTAAAAAAGAGAGGAAAGTCTGGTTGTCTAATATCATATCACTCCTCCTCCATTAATTGATACTTCAAGAGGGTTACCTGGAATGAAAGAACAAAAATTGATTCATGAGGGTTTAATTATTGAATCACTTCCCAATGGTATGTTCCGGGTTCGTTTAGATAACGAAGATCTGATTCTAGGTTATGTTTCGGGTAGGATCCGACGTAGTTTTATACGGATACTACCAGGAGATAGAGTCAAAATCGAAGTAAGTCGTTATGATTCAACCCGGGGACGTATAATTTATAGACTTCGTAACAAAGATTCGAACGATTAGGTGCCTTTTTAAACATGCCTTTCATGGGGTGGGTATACAACTCGAGGTTCAAAATTTCAAGAGACTTATTTTCTTCCAAGGAGTAGATTCAGAATTAAGGTAAGGAATTAAAAATATGAAAATAAGGGCTTCCGTTCGTAAAATTTGTGAAAAATGCCGATTGATCCGTAGACGGGGACGAATTATAGCAATTTGTTCCAACCCGAGACATAAACAGAGACAAGGGTAATCTTTCTAAAAAGGGACTCTCTAAAGGACCCGATATACAAATAAAGGATCTGTTTTGACACGAAATGGATATATCCATATATCTCTGACTCATATTTATGAGATGATAAAATATGACAAAATCTACACCAAGAATTAGTGCACGTAGAAGTGGGCGTATTGGTTCACATAAGACTGGACGTAGAATACCAAAAGGAATTATTCATGTTCAAGCGAGTTTCAACAATACCATTGTGACTGTTACAGATGTACGAGGTCGGGTGGTTTCTTGGGCCTCTGCTGGTACTTGTGGATTCAAAGGCACAAGAAGAGGGACACCATTTGCTGCTCAAACCGCAGCAGGAAATGCTATTCGTACAGTAATGGATCAGGGTATGCAACGAGCAGAAGTCATGATAAAGGGTCCAGGTCTCGGAAGAGATGCAGCATTACGGGCCATTCGTAGAAGTGGTATACTATTAAGTTTCGTACGTGACGTAACCCCTATGCCACATAATGGATGTAGACCTCCTAAAAAAAGACGTGTGTAGAAATAAGAATGGAACGGATTTCAAGAGAAATAAATGATTCAATAATCTGATTAAAAAAGAATATAATATTAGTATGGTTCGAGAGGAAGTAGCAGTATCCACTCGGACACTACGGTGGAAGTGTGTTGAATCAAGAGTAGACAGTAAGTGCCTTTATTATGGCCGTTTCATTCTGTCCCCACTTATGAAAGGTCAAGCAGATATGATAGGTATCGCAATGAGAAGGGCTTTACTTGGAGAAATAGAAGGAACATGTATCACACGTGCAAAATCTGAGAAGGTACCACATGAATATTCTACAGTAGTAGGTATTGAAGAATCCGTACATGAAATTTTAATGAATTTGAAAGAAATTGTATTAAGAAGTAATCTGTATGGAGCTCTCGACGCATCTATTTGCGTCAGGGGTCCTAGATGCGTAACTGCTCAAGATATTATCTCACCGCCTTCTGTGGAAATAGTGGATACTACACAGCATATAGCTAGCCTGATGGAACCAATTGATTTGTGTATTGAATTACAAATCGAAAGAGATCGTGGATATCGTATGAAAACCCCAAATAACTATCAAGATGGAAGTTATCCTATAGATGCTGTATTCATGCCTGTTCGAAATGCGAATCATAGTATTCATTCTTATGGGAATGGGAATGATAAACAAGAGATACTTTTTCTCGAAATATGGACGAATGGAAGTTTAACTCCTAAAGAAGCACTTCACGAAGCTTCCCGTAATTTGATTGATTTATTTATTCCTTTTTTACATGCGGAGGAACAGGACCCCCAGTTAGAGGACAATCCAACCCCGTTTACCTTACCTTTTTTTACCTTTCACGATAGATTAGCTAATATAAGGAAAAACAAAAAAGGAATTCCATTGAAATGTATTTTTATTGATCAATCAGAATTGCCTCCCAGGACCTATAATTGTCTTAAAAGGTCCAATATACATACATTATTGGACCTTTTGAGTAAGAGTCAAGAAGATCTTATGAGAATTGAACATTTTCGCATAGAAGATGTAAAACAGATATTGGACATTCTACAGAAGGATTTCACAATTGATTTACCTAAGAATTAAGTTTTAAATACATTGGAATTATTTCATCTTTTTCTATTTTATTTTTATAATATAATTTTATAATATAATTTATAATTTTTTATAATTT